CATCCTACACGTACATGTCATGGTCATCCTGCTTTTCTATGTTATATAGCCCTATATGTAACTATTGAGGATCAAGATATTCTACATAATGTGACTATTCCACCAAAAAGTTTTCTTTTAGTTCAAAATGATCAATATGTAGAATCAGAACAAGTGATTGCGGAGATTCGCGCGGGAACATCCACCTTGAATTTGAAAGATAGGGTTCGAAAACATATTTATTCTGACTCAGAGGGAGAAATGCATTGGAGTACCGCGGTGTACCATGCACCCGACTATACATATGGTAATGTTCATCTCTTACCAAAAACAAGTCATTTATGGATAGTATCGGGGGTTCCGTACAGATCCAGTATGCTCTCTGTTTCACTCCACAAGGATCAGGATCAAATGAATGTTCATTCTCTTTCTGCTGAAGGAAAATCCATTTCTAATTCTAATCTATTAGTTCCTAATGATCAAGCAAGATATAACACATTTTTGAGTTCAGAGCCCTTTGGTAAACACGGGGAGAGGATTCTTGATTATTTAGGACCTGGTCGAATCATACCCAACGGTCCTTGTAATCTCACATATACTGCCATTCTCCACGGGAATTCTGATTTCTTTTTCTTGTCAAAGAGGAGAAGAAATCGATTCATCATTCCATTCCAATATAATCAAGGACAAGAAAAAGAACTAATAACCCCCTCGGGTCTCTCGATTGAAATACCTATAAATGGGATTTTCCATAGAAATAGTATTCTTGCTTATTTCGACGATCCCCGATACAGAAGAAAGAGTTCGGGAATTACTAAATATGGGACTATCGAGGCGCGTTCGAGCGTAAAGAAAGAAGATTTGATTGAGTATCGAAGAATGCCAAAATACCAAACGAAAATAGATCAAATTTTTTGCATTCCCGAGGAAGTGCATATTTTACCCGGATCGTCTTCCGTAATGGTACGAAATAATAGTATTATTGGGGTAGATACAGAAATCACTTTCAAAACAAGAAGCCGAGTAGGCGGATTGGTCCAAGTAGAGAAAAAAACAAAAAAGATTGAACTGAAAATATTTTCTGGAGATATTTATTTTCCCAGAGAGACAGATAAGATCTCCTGGCAGAGCGGTATCTTGATACCACCCGGAAGGGAAAAAAAAAATTCAAAGGAATCAAAAAAAGTGAAAAATTGGAGCTATGTCGAACGGATTGCCCCTGCTAAGAAAAGGTATTTTGTTTTAGTTCGACCCGTAGTTAGGTATGAAATCGCGGATGGGATAAATTTCGCAACGCTTTTCCCTCAGGATCCGTTGCAGGAAAGGGATAATGTGCAACTTCGAGTTGTCAATTATATCCTTTGTGGAAATGGCAAACCAATTCGAGGAATTTCTCATACAAATATTCAATTAGTTCGAACTTGTTTAGTATTGAATTGGTGCCAAGAAAAAAAGGGTTCTTCTATGGAGGAGATTCATGCTTCCTTTGTTGAAATAAGGGTAAATGATCTGATTCAAGATTTCATCAGAATGGACTTAGTGAAATCCCCTATTTCGTATACCAGAAAAAGGAATGCTCCGGCAGAGTCCGAGTTGATCCTGGTTAATGGAGCAGATCGCACCAATCCTTTTTATTCCAAGGCAAGGATTCAACAATTGCTTACCCAACAGCAAGGAACTATTCGTACGTTGTTGAATCGAAATAAGGAATGTAAATCTTTGATAATTTTGTCATCATCTAATTGTTTTCGAATAGGCCCATTCGACGATTTCAAATATAAGAATCTAACAAAAAAATCAAATACAAATAAAGGGGATTCCGTACTTCCAATTAGGAATTCATTTGGTCCCTTAGGGGTTGTCCCTAAAATTGCGAATTTTTATTCATTTTACTATTTAATAACTCATAATCAGATCTTGATAAATAAATATTTGCTACTTGACAATCTAAAAGCGGATTTTCAAATACTTCAATATTTTTTAATGGATGAAAATGGGAGAATTTATAATCCTGATCCATGCAGTAACAGGATTTGGAATCCATTCAATTCGAATTGGTATTGTCTCCATCACGATTATTGTAACGAAAGATCAACAATAATTAGCCTTGGACAGTTTTTTTGTGAAAATCTATCTATATCTCAATATGGGACGCCTCTAAAATCTGGCCAGGTTCTGATTATTCATGTTGACTTTTTAGTAATAAGATCTGCTAAGCCCTATTTGGCTATTCCGGGAGCAACCGTTCATGGTCATTATGGAGAAATAATGTACGGAGGAGATCCTTTACTTACATTTCTATATGAAAAATCAAGATCTAGTGATATAACGCAGGGTCTTCCAAAAGTAGAACAAGTCTTAGAAGCGCGTTCGGTTGATTCAATATCAATGAACTTAGAAAAGAGGGTTGAGGGTTGGAACGAATCTATAACAAGAATTCTTGGGATTCCTTGGGGATTCTTGATTGGCGCTGAGCTAACCATATCGCAAAGTCGGATTTCTTTGGTTAATAAGATTCAAAGGGTTTATCGATCCCAGGGAGTGCAGATCCATAATAGGCATATAGAAATTATTGTACGTCAAATAACATCAAAAGTGTTGGTTTCAGAAGAGGGAATGTCTAATGTTTTTTCACCTGGCGAGCTAATTGGGTTGTTGCGTGCGGAACGAACAGGGCGTGCGTTGGAAGAAGCGGCCTGTTATCGAGCCGTCTTTTTGGGAATAACGAGGGCGTCTCTGAATACTCAAAGTTTCATATCCGAAGCGAGTTTTCAAGAAACTGCTCGAGTTTTAGCAAAGGCGGCTCTACGAGGTCGTATCGATTGGTTGAAGGGTCTGAAAGAAAATGTTGTTCTGGGGGGTATGATACCGGTTGGTACCGGATTCAAAGGATTAGTGCACCCTTCCAGCCAACACGGCGACATTTCGTTGGAAACGAAAACTAAGAATCTATTCGAAGGGGGTATGAGAGATATTTTGTTCTACCACAAAGATTTTTTTTCTTCTTGTATTCCAATTCCAAAGAATTTTCATGAGATAGATATATCAGAACAATAATTGACAGAATTTATTGATTCCTAAGAAGGGATTCATCCTTTTCATTTCACTTTCACTACCTACTCTTCTTATAAAAAAGAACTAAGGAATAGAAAGGAAGTCATCGCTCGGACCGTGTATCCATGTTAAATCTCCGGTAGAAGGTTCCTTCGGAACAATTTTTTATTTCAGGGTACCTCGTCTCTTAAACAAAAAGAGAAAGTGTGGGGAGAAATGACAAGAAGATATTGGAACATCCAATTAGAAGAGATGATCAAAGCAGGAGTGCATTTTGGTCATGGTACTAAGAAATGGAATCCTAGAATGGCACCTTACATATTGACAAAACGTAAGGGTAGGCATATTACCAATCTTACGAGAACTGCTCGTTTTTTATCAGAAGCTTGTGATTTACTTTTTGATGCATCAAGTAGGAGAAAACAATTCTTACTAGTTGGTACCAAAATCATAGCAACTGATTTAGTAGCATCGGCTGCAATAAGGGCGCGATGTCATTATGTTAATAAAAAATGGCTCGGCGGTATGTCAACGAATTGGTCCACTACGAAAACGAGACTTCAAAAGTTCAGGGACCTGAGAGCGGAACAAAAGAGGGGAAGATTCAACCGTCTTCCTAAAAGAGATGCAGCAATGTTGAAGAGACAATTATCTCACTTGCAAAGATATCTGGGTGGCATCAAATATATGACGGGGGTGCCTGATATTGTAATTATCCTTGATCAGCACGAAGAATATACCGCTCTTCGAGAATGTATCACTTTGGGAATTCCAACAATTTGTTTAATCGATACAAATTGTGACCCGGATCTCGCAGATCTTTCGATTCCCGCCAATGATGACGCTAGGGCGTCAATCCGATTCATTCTTAAAAAACTCATATCTGCAATTTGTGAGGGCCGTTCTAGCTATATAAGAAATTGTTGATTAATAATAAGATAAGTCAATTACTTCAGGAACTCCATGGATTTATCGAATTGGTTACAATTTCTGAATATAACAAAAGAGAAAAAAAGCGCCGGGAATAGTCTGTAATTTGTAATTACTGGGTATCCGAAATATATAAGTGGGTGAGTCGAGAAAGAGATGGTTGAATCAAAATAATGGCTTTTTAAGTTCTATTTCTGTAAGAGGTCAATATGAATCTTCTACCATCTTCCGTCAACACACTAAAAGGGCTATATGATATATCCGGTGTCGAAGTAGGCCAGCATTTTTATTGGCAAATAGGGGGTTTCCAAGTACATGCCCAAGTACTTATCACTTCTTGGTTCGTAATGGCTATCTTACTAAGTTCCGCCACTATAGCCGTTCGAAATCCGCAAACCATTCCTACCGACGGTCAGAATTTCTTCGAATATGTCCTTGAATTCGTTCGAGACTTGAGTAAAACCCAAATTGGAGAAGAATATGGTCCTTGGGTTCCCTTTATTGGAACTATGTTCTTATTTATTTTTGTTTCTAACTGGTCAGGGGCTCTTTTACCTTGGAAAATCATACAATTACCTCATGGGGAGTTAGCCGCGCCCACCAATGATATAAATACTACGGTTGCTTTAGCTTTACCTACGTCAGTGGCATACTTCTATGCGGGTCTTACAAAAAAGGGATTGGGTTATTTTGCTAAATACATTCAACCCACTCCAATCCTTTTACCTATTAACATCCTAGAAGATTTCACAAAACCCTTATCGCTGAGTTTTCGACTTTTTGGGAATATATTGGCCGATGAATTGGTAGTTGTTGTTCTTGTTTCTTTAGTACCTTCAGTGGTTCCTATACCTGTCATGTTCCTTGGATTATTTACAAGTGGTATTCAAGCTCTTATTTTTGCAACTTTAGCCGCGGCTTATATAGGAGAATCCATGGAGGGTCATCATTGACTAGCTTTGCTTTTTTTTTTTTTTACGTTATCGCAATGCAATGTACGGATAATATATACAAATAGAATAGAGTATATACGATCTAGAATAGTAGTCAAAAAAGGCAAAAAGATTATTTATTATTATTGATATAGTAAAAATAGTAAAAAAGGGAAAGGGATCTCAAAGAGTTTTTTCCTAGGATTCCCTTTTTTTTGACCGATTTCTGTCATATCCCTTCCAATGAATATTCTATTTTGATTTGTTCAGTCAATCACACTATGACGATTTATTATTTGTATTTTGTATTAAGAAGTCTTATCTTATCTAGTCCCGGCATGCTATTCTATTAAACAAAAAACGCGGTTTTACAGTCCCACTTCCTTTGAGTTTCAACGATTGGTCAAAATTCAAATGAATTGCGTGCAATTAGATATCAAATCTTTCTATTCTAGGGAATGATTCATACAAATGAATTTGTCTCTTTTCTCTTTGTAGTCATGCGGGATAATGATAAAGAAAAGTAAACGAATATGAACTTCATAAAAATAGGTTAGGGGGTCGAACTAAGTATATGGAATGGCTATAAACCAACTCTTATCTATCTTTAGAAAAAGGATAAAATCTCGTGGCCCGTGGAATAGAAGATCGAAATCTTTGGTTTACGTTATGGAAGAAACACGTGTATATGGGATAGTAGATAGTGACTAGTTATCTATATGAACGACCTATATCTCTTTTGTCCTTCCCCACACCATACCATGAATTTCGATGGGGATTCCAATAGAATAGAAAGTCCCTCTTTTTCGTTTGGGCCGAATGAATAAACAGACGAAAGCAGGCATATCGAATCAAAGAGAAAGGATGAAGAAATGAAAGAGGGCTTTCGGAATAAAGAAATGGAAGACCCAGAACCCTATGAATTGATAAAAAAACTCCACGGATAGGAATGAAAAATGAGATATCCAAGTTGTTCTGACGATTCCATATTCTCATTACTTGAATTTTCACTCATAGGTCTTAGTTATTTCGACCGGCTCGATCTTACTTTAGGAGTGGAAGGAAGAATAAGTCATAATTCAATGGTTTATTGTATCATTAACCATTTCTTTCTTTTTTGCAAGGAACTTACCATGAATCCACTGATTGCTGCCGCTTCCGTTATTGCTGCTGGATTGGCCGTAGGGCTGGCTTCTATTGGACCTGGAGTTGGTCAAGGTACTGCTGCGGGACAAGCCGTCGAAGGTATCGCGAGACAACCCGAAGCAGAGGGTAAAATACGAGGTACTTTATTGCTCAGCCTGGCTTTTATGGAAGCTTTAACAATTTATGGACTGGTCGTGGCATTAGCACTTTTATTTGCAAATCCTTTTGTTTAGTTTCATCCTCGAAATAGAAATGGGAAATTCTTTTCTTTTTTTTTTATCTCAGTCTTGGGTCTTGTCGCTTGCTTTTTCGAATTTTATCAAAATTGAACTCCTACAATTCATACCTTTCAATTATTCGTTGAGACAATACTCCGGGAAGGACTTATTTGAGGATGAGGAATGGAATTCAATTAGCGGATTCACTCGCCTTCTCCCCTTCTTAGTCCAAAGGAAACTCCTTTTTTTGTTTTTAGGAAGTGCTGCTACAAATGAGGCATTTCGCAATGGACATAAGGCCTGGGACCTAATACTAAGCAAATTCAGTATTTTCTTATTGGGTTGGGAACTTGAATTGAAATAAGAAAGAAATAGGAATTTCCACAATTCCTATATTCTATATTGAATACTGATAAATGAAATCGAAATAAGTCAATAAAAAAATCAAATAAACAAAAAAAAATGGGGGGCAAAGTACTATAAGCTCTGGTCAAGTAGTACTATCTATAAGAGGAGATCATATGAAAAATGTAACCGATTCTTTCGTTTCCTTGGGTCACTGGTCATCCGCCGGGAGTTTCGGATTTAATACCGATATTTTAGCAACAAATCCAATAAATCTCAGTCTAGTACTTGGCGTATTGATCTTTTTTGGAAAGGGAGTGTGTGCGAGTTGTTTATTTCAATACAAGGCTGGATTCAACCAGCTGCACTTTTTTTTTTTCTTTAGAACTTGAAAATAAAGGTGTACTATCTGGCGAATTACTTCTGAATTAATTCGTAAATCATATGTACGAACCATAGCATTTCGTGACTCATTGGGAAATCGACTTTGATTCTCTATCAACCAATAATGTGGGATCCTTAAGATGGTTAAAACTCAATTGTTTGAAGTCCAGGCGCAACATTGGTATTCTTTCTACCACTATATTAGTTTAGTATAGTGATGCTTTCAAAATAAATAGTTGCAATTTATCCGATTCCGATATAGAACACTCATATCGATATAAAGGGTTTGAACCATTTACTGGAAAGGGGGCACCCCTGTCCTTTTTTTACCCAATGCTGAATTGACAACCTGTACATAAAATAAGAGGAATTTTTGGATTTGGAGAAAAAAAGAAACAACCTTGCTGAGAATTACAGATTTTTTTCTGGTCGGTAGAGTCCTCCAAAAATCCTGGTCTTGGATCAACGATTCGTTTCTATATTATATTGTGGAATACAAGGGGAGAAGAGAG